CGAGTGGTTCAAGGCGTAGCATTGGAACTGCTATGTAGACTTTTGTTTACCGAGGGTTCGAATCCCTCTCTTTCCGTACCTTCACCTAATTCACCAACGTTACCAACCGCAATGTATCAAATAACAATTGATACCATTATTCCAACAGTAAGACCTTTATTTGATAGAGATTCTTCCTAATTACTGTGGTATGGAAAATGCCGGAAAGAGTGGAAAAGAATGAAAATCTCACTGCTGATCCATTTGTGATACGTGAGTGGGAGAAAAATCCGGATCAAACCCCTTATTTACTTGACTTTGGCGAAAAAGGGGGGGCAAAATTGTCCGAAGCTTTGTTATTTTAGTTAGGTTCAAGTCTGACGAGAATAATATTCTACGACTAGCAACTCATTGATTTTCAAACCGATCCATTTATTATCTATTATTTGATTTACTAATCCTTTATATTGGGATGAGTGAAAAGTCAAATGTTTTGCCAATTCCTCGTGGGGGGATGAATCAATATAATTTTGAATCAAAGCTCTGGATCTTTGTTCATCTCTCGTAGTAATAATATCTCGGGGTTTGCAGCGATAACTTGGGATATCTACTATACGACCATTAACTAAAATATGTCTATGGTTAACTAATTGCCTGGCTCCAGGAATGGTCGAAGCCATACCCAATCGAAAAAGGATGTTATCCAAACGCATCTCAAGTAGTTGTAGTAAAACCTGCCCTGTTGACCCTTTGGCTTTTCCAGCTATACGAACATATCTAAGCAATTGTCGCTCTGTCAGACCATAATGAAAACGCAATTTTTGTTTTTCTTCTAGACGAATACGATATTGAGATCTTTTCCCGGAACGCGATTGGTTTCTAAGATCACTTCCCGGTCTAGGTCTTTTACTAGTTAGTCCCGGTAAAGCTCCCAGACGGCGTATTTTTTTGAAACGAGGCCCTCGGTAACGAGACATAAAGACTCCCCCCCTTTTTTTTTATTTATTTTATTGAAATTTCATTTTACAGAATAAACCTAAGTCAGACTGAACTAAACGATAAACGAAGATAAATCTACTGAAGTACTACAAAGAAGAATGATGAATTGTATCAATATCCGGATTATTTTGTATATATAGGAAGTTAAGGATCCTTTTCTTGATTTGTTCTGTAGAGATTTCACTGCTCCAATCAGTTTTTTATTCATAGTTGTAAGTTCCCACGACATAATAGATCGGTGACCCGACATTTGTAAAAGAAAAAAGGGAGGAGTCTTTTCAATATTCCTTGATCTCAAGGAGACATTATCAATCATGGAAAAAATCGGACAAATAGAGAAAAGCCGGCTATCGGAATCGAACCGATGACCATCGCATTACAAATGCGATGCTCTAACCTCTGAGCTAAGCGGGCTCACATAACAGAAATAGTGCATAGGAATTCGGTAAACTACCGGAATCTTAACTATATAATAATTAATATTAATAGAATGAAGAATCGAATTCTATTCCATTAAAAATGATTAATTAATATCATAAGAATATTCTTATATATTATAATATAACTATGACTATAACTATATAGAATTTTTATTGAAAATTCGAGTGATTGATATTATCATTCTATGAATTCTTATTATATTTTCTATTATTATTAGATTAGAAATTTGATTATTAGAAATTTCTATTTCTTTGATTTCGAATTTTTTTTCTTTAAATGCAAAATATTACATTTGAAATAATTATATATAACTATATCCATATTAGTTATAGCAGATTCTATTAATTCTAAATTCTATTAGATTAGAGCGGATCGGTCCTAAGGAAAGGATAAGATAAGAATGCAATTCAGATCATAATGAGACATTCCTCTGGTTTCATTCGGAAAGGGAGGAGATAGGACGAAAAAAAAAGAAGAATGAATATCGACCGTTCCAGTATTCCCAATCGCGCGGGAAAAATGAGAGGGAGAGAGACATGTATATGTGGGATATATCCATCCATATTGAATTGCAGATACATCAATGATAGAATCATTTCTGATTGGACCAAATACTGGCCCACCGATAGAGATGAAAGAAGATGGGTAAGAAATAGGAGCAGACACTTTTTCGATATAGGAATCAGTATCTAATGAATTCAAGGGTTCCAACATAAGAGGGGGGATCACAATGAGATCTCGGCCTCATAAGGGGGATATGGCGAAATTGGTAGACGCTACGGACTTGATTGGATTGAGCCTTGGTAGGGAAACCTACTAAGTGGTAACTTCCAAATTCAGAGAAACCCTGGAATTAAAAATGGGCAATCCTGAGCCAAATCCTGTGTTCAGAAAACAAGGGTTCAGAAAGCGAGAATCAAAAAAAAAAAGGATAGGTGCAGAGACTCAATGGAAGCTGTTCTAACAAATGGAGTTGACTGCATTGGTAGAGGAATCGAATCCTTCTATCGAAACTACAGAAAAGATGACCCTGTATACATACGTATACATACTGAAATATCAAATAATTAATCACGACTCG